ATTTTTATTTGAATGGGCCGGGTCTCCCGAGGTACATATGGCCGGCCCTTCGGGTGTCTCGGTGATACAAACAAAGAAAAGACGAATTCCAATCACATCCCCTATCACTTAAAGCCAACCCTTACAAAAGGAGGAAATAGAATCTAATAATCTACCTTATTTTTTCCTTCCCGTTGATTCCCCTTTTTCCTACAATCAAGCTGCACTTCCTTCTAACAAGTGGCTGAGAGTTAGCAAGCAACCTTGGCCTCTTGGCAGGAGGTTCGCTGCCCCCTTCCTTTCCGGTCCGGCCGCGGTACGGCACCTGAACTCGAAGCTACGATCAGATCCGATTGGATCTGATCCGTTCAGATTCCACAGATCCAGCCGATTTGGTCTGGTCCTATCCGACCCAACCCCGGAACTTAGAACGGTCGGCATGCTTTGGACGTTAGAACGGGGAGTCGTGCCCATTCTCTCTCCGGGCACGAGCAGGAACATCAAAATTTAAGACCGAATACATGTACATGACGGAACGACATATTTAAAAATACGTGATCTGATTTGATAGGCTGCCCGCGGAAATAGTTTACCGGCCGCATAACAATTCATTCTTGTGTGTAGCGCATGGGGCCATGTCTCCCGAACGATCATAGTACGGCCGCTCATCTAATATCAAATCAATCGGTAGATCTCACTTCCCTTCCCCCATACCATGGCCGGAAGGGATAGCGTATCTACTACAGAAGAGAGAGTACGGGCCCTTATACCCTTAATTTAGTTTAGACGCGGCTCGAATGCCTTTACGCTATAGGCTGTGTTAAGCATGCTTCTTTGACGGAAAACACACTCTTTTTCCATGACAACAGTCGCGACTATAAAGGGCGGGGCGGTAAGCTCTCTATCAACAGGGGCTGCTCTCCTTTGTCAACTCCTTGCTTGTATCGTTGACTTTGTCAACCGAGCCTAACCAAAGCGTCACAACAACATCGAAAGGTTTACTTTGTCAACGCTACTAAGGACCGGGGCGAGCGGAATTCAGCAGAGGCTCGAAGAGGGGCTTGCTAAGCAAAAGGCCGAAGGCGGCTTTGCTATCCATCCTACTCACCGAAGGGCGGCAGGCAAAGCTGCAAGGAGATAGTGCAGCTTTCTTTGTTCTCATGGCAGAGTGAGGGGCGTTATCCATCCGCCAATAGAACCGGCTTTTAGTGAAGATCCGCTCATATGCTGCATGACGGGCGGCTTTGCTCACGAGTTAGCGATCAAGCGGAAAAGGACCTGCTGGCTTCTTTTCTTTCCGGAGCAGAGCTGCCTTGCTCGTAGCTCCCTATTGATATAAAAGGGGACGAGGGGTGAAAGAAAAATAAGAAGCAAGTCCTGAGGGAGTAAAGAGCCACCTAACGGTGGTTCTGCGCAAAGTGCGATCGATTGTCCTTCCTTTATAGATTGAACTACCGTAACTCCACTCAACCAACAAAGTCAATTCCATACTCAAAGTTGAGTTGCCGTACAAACTCAATATCTATAAAAACTAAGGGGGAAGAATTTTTACTGAAGCCGAAAGGTATCCTAAAGGAATGGTAGCACCACAATCCACCCAGCCGCGGCCATCTTAAACGGTTCGTGCGACGGCGGCGGAGGCAGGTTTGGTATAATCCATTCAATCTTCTTCTTTTCTTTCTCTTTTTCTGAATTTTCCTCTTCCCATGGAACTCCCTCTCCCTATGGTCGAGCAAGTTTCACTCCCTCTTGAAACATTTCCGGAGACTCGAGTCTTATTTCCTCTTCTTCCGGCAGCATTTCTCCTTTGAGCGGCATTTCCTCTTCTTCTTTCGTTTCGGCGGAGCTTCCTCTCTAGGTTCTTTCTTGCAGCCTTATCCCTTTTTTTAATTCTTCTTCCAGGATCGCCTTTTGAAAAGCCGGAACATAGGGGTCATGATGATCCAGTGGGAGGGATCTTCCTCACAAAGCCAGAGAGTATTAATAGCTTTAATTGTAGTGATGGTAGGGGGCTGTTGGAAATCGGACACTTCCTCGGCCCAGCATGTTGAGACCAGAGCGTGACTAGGGAGCGAGTTCTTAAAAACTCCCATTTTATCGTTGGGGTTCTTAGGAGCTTCCTGTTCATCCACCACGTCGATTTTTCCTTCTTCTATGAAATCTTGGATTTTTTACTTCAAAGTCTAGCTTGCATCCGTCGCATGACCCCGTCCCCCCTCATTGGGACCTAAAAGAATTCTGCCAATTCCTTCCACCCCCCAGATACATACATACTTTTCTTCCTTTCTCCCATAAAGGCCTCCCTCCCTGAATCTTAGCTTTTATCTTTCTTATTTATTCTTACTACTATCACTTTATAAACCCGGCCGGCGGAAAAAAACCGTAACGTATCAAGGTCGTACGCCTGGAACAAAAAGGTTTGTCATACAATTTCGGCGATTACAAAAATCAAGGAGTATATCCCTCCCCCTTAGTGTCTTTCCACTTCCGGCGTTCAGGAGCAAACACTTCGCCTAATTCTTTTGAATCCCGGCCCCCGCTAACCAATTACGTTACGACCACTGAACAAACTTGGTTGACGAACATGGTTTATGCGCCGCTAATGTAGCGGCTTGTCGAGCATTTGACAAACTCACACCATCCATTTCAAATGGGATTTGTCCCGTGGACACACGAGCGATCCAACCCGTAGGATTTCCTTTTCCTCTTCCCATTCTTACTTCTGTAGGTTTCCGGGTAATAGGGAGATCAGCGAGAACTCTTACCCATATCTTACTATTTCTTCGGCTCATAGCACGATGGAATTGTCCGATTGTAGCCCGACGCGCTGCTTCAATGGCTCGATATGAAAGACGACCAGCTCTACAACTTTTAGTGCCATATCTTCCAAAACCAAGTTGTGTACCGTCCGGTTTGCAACCCTTACTACATCTGCCTTTACGATATTTACTATATTTCGTGCGTTTCGGATATAGCACGTCCCCCTTATTTTTTTAAATATGAAATCCACACTTTGACACCTAAGATTCCGTAACGGGTAGATACTTCCGCAGGAGCATAATCTATTTTCTGGTTAAATACATTACGAGATGTTTTTCCATACTTTCCGCATTCAGTTCTAGTTATTTCTGCGCCCCTCCACTTACTCGTAACAGGCTTTCCTCGCTAAACAAGAAGAAGCTGCTAAGGTTGCCCAATTCGTTCTATCATGGGACAGGCAGGGTTTCGCACTAAGCAAGTAAACTACCTTTATCTAACTGAGTTATCTGTCCTGTGAGACATAGAAGGATTATCTCATTAACTCATTCAATCAGGAAGAAGTTTAGTCATAACGATCAGGCTATTTCAGTAGTTTTAACCCTACCCTAAGAGCGTGTCTGTCCCTATATTATTTCCTCTAAAGTGGAGTCATGTCTATAGACGATAGGATCTTACGCTCATGGGAGACCGGCTCTATGCAAGCCGCAGCTCTGAACGCATATAGTTCTACTGGGCGTGAGTTTCTCGTTCCATGTGGGATAGCTTGCTCTAGTTGACACCCCGAACTATCACATCTTCCGTCTCGTTACCCTCTCCTTTCAGTCGAGCTACTTCGTTACCCTCTCCTTTCAGTCGAGCTACTTCGTTACCCTCTCCTTTCAGTCGAGCTACTTCGTTACCCTCTCCTTTCAGTCGAGCTACTTCGTTACCCTCTCCTCTGAGATACGAGCTTGACAACCACATAGTAATATCCTTTCAAGTACTCCTACAGGGATAGGATTTTCCTTCTTTTTTCGACAACCAGTATAGAAAGTATCTCGCCCCTCTGTAATTCTTATCCGTCCCCAGATGCTGAATGAGCTAATCCTGATCTTTCTCTCATAGGGTGAGAACAAGCTCGACCACTCTTAAGCTAGCCCGAAGCTTGATCCCGCGGCCCCGATGCTACACATCAGTTCAGAACTCTACACATAAGTTCCTTGGCTCTGCTCGCGAATCCATTGCAATTGGGGCGAAATAAATAAAATCCCTTTTTTCTCTGTCTGTGCGCTTAGCATCGCTTTAGCCGCATTGCTATTGCTATCTGGGAATCGGGGATCATTCCTTAGCGCTTCACACTAAGTAAGCAAGCTACCTCTCCCTATGTCGAGCAAGTAAACTACCTCTTACTCTGCCTCAACAGGATCTGGGCTCCGCTTGTCTTGGTCCTTAAGTGGAATTTAGGTACACAATATCCCTGGATTCTTCTTGCAGTTCAAGCGCAGCAAAAAGTAATAAAGAGCTTCTGCGCGATTTGCCGCCTTTTTTTCGAGGGATTCTCCGCCTTTTACTTTTCGCCGACATTTTTCTATTCTCCTAAAAAGAAAAAGTAAAAGCAGCAGACCTGTAGTCCCATTATCCACCTTTAGAGAAATTTTTAAAGAAGGTTTCGTTTAACACATCTTGGCCAAGCAGGAAGAGCGGGAAATAAGTGCTTTGCCGGGTGAAGGTGCTCTCTTCTCTACTCCTAGACATAGGATAGGGGCTCACCCTGAATCCATAGTATCCTCTGCATCTTATGCATCTTCTGTCTCGTCTCTTGGTTTCGGGGAGCCTGTGAGCAAGAGTTCTCCCCCGAAAGCGGCTTTCCATTCTAGGAGGGAAGTGGGCTTCATTCAATGGAATGCCTTGTTGGTTTAGCGAAAAAGGTAGTTTACTTGCTTAGTGCTTGCTTGCGCTAAGGCTATTTGAGATCCTTTTTCAAGGCTCAAGTACTCTGGCCTTAAGTAAGGTTCTGAAAGAACTTGCTTAGTGCTTGCGCTAAGGGCTTATACCCAAAAAGTATGACACGCACTAGATATAATGGGACGGACGGGATGAAGCCAATAAAGAAAAGACTATAAAAGAAGATAACTCAAATAAAAAAGAATGTGATTCGGGCATAGGTTGCCATGTGACTTTTTGATACTAAAGAGTTCTGTTCCCTTAGATGGGACTCTATTTAACATAACTAAGAGGGTCCGCCGTTGTTAACCGGGAAAAGAGTGGGACTTGAAAAGAGGATGGGAGACAGGGGAACTCAAACAAGTAATAGAAGAGAGGAGAGGGCCCCCTAAAAGCCGTACTGGTGCCGTTGTTTCTATACGAAAATAGTGTGAATTTAGTTAGCGGCGGCTATCCTGCATTATACTCTAGCTGAACAGTAATTCCGCCTCCTTTATAGCAGCATTCCTTTCCAAAAAAAAGGGTAAGAGAAGAGAGTTAGTGCTCATTGACCTCCTTTTTGTTGTTCGAAGTCAATGAATTCCTTTCTTACGCAATTATAGTTGGAAATGCTTTAAGCGCGTATTGATACTTCTTAAGTTGAGGAGGTTTTCGGTGTCGCCCTTACCCTTGGGCTTTTTCTTCTTATGTAGTTGAAGATACAACTTGTACTTTTGAATGTACGAATTCTGTAGAAAAGCTAGTACCTCGTTAGCATTGCAACAACACGAATAGAGAGCGAGATACTGGAATACTCGGGGAAGGAGCGCTCTCTCAAAGTGTTTTACGCGTTTGCCTTGTATCTTCCTTATGTCGTTGTCGATTGATTGAAACAATTTGTTTTTTAACCCATTAATGGCTGCCCTTAACTCCAAGTTTCTGTCCGGACGAATTTATATTAGGACTCCGAGAACTAAGGTAGAGCATGGCTTGCTTATTCCTCGAACGAGCTCAAAACTAGTTGCTTCCAGTTTGAGCTCAGTCAAGACTTCATTAAAGAATTGCTTGAACCCTTGGCTTACCATTTCTGAGTTGGCTCCTTCCTTAATAGCAAAAGCTATATCGTCAGCGTAGCGCACATACCTAATTCTCGCTTCTTTACTCATAAAGTCTTGCGTCTTCACATCAAGTTGGTGAAGAAAGATGTTCATTAAGACGGGATACAACGGGCTGCCCTGAGGGATCCCTTTTATACAAGAGCCATAAGTCTTACCTTCTTTATCTCTTATTTCCGTTTTTTAGAAAGCTGAAAAATTGAGTTACAAAAGCCCTCACTGCTCTCACCCATATCTAAACCAATTCTTCTATTTAGAAGAGTGTGATCAATGTTATCAAAACAACCAACAATGTCTGCTTTGAGAAATCGATCTACTGTCCCCCAACTATCAACATGCGCAAAGAAGGTAATGGGTCCTCTCCCCTTCCAAAAGCCATGAGAGTGGGTCAGAAGGACGTCCTCATAGACTATATTGAAGAGTAAGGAAAGGGCTTTTCCATGACAATGAGGTCCTTCTTGCATGGTGTTATAGGGCGCATTTTTCCTGGCTTGTTAGGCTTTGGAATCCACGACCTGTGCATCTCCGAGAACTGAAAGCGAAGAAAGCTTAACGCAAGCGACATAGGTAATCAAGCAGCAATCGAGAGCCGAAGGTCTGATTCCACCTAGTGGCGAATTCAACCAACAGAGAAAGCAACCCGCGCAAGCACTAAGCAAGTAAACTACCTTCGTGAACGTCACAGCCGATGACCTATAGCCTTTATTTATTATCTAAATATGGTAATTGAAAGACTACAGAACAAAGTATGAACGTCCAGGAAGTTGCAAAGGGATTTCCGAACAACCCTGCAATCATACAGGACGTCAGGATAACAGGTAAGGAATCGGTAGCAGCCTTGAGATCAAAAGAAAATCATTTTTTCTTTCCTATCAGGTACTGCAACGGTTGGGTCTGGTTATAGGTACCACCCATTTTTAACCTTGCCAAAACCGTCATGGCCCAATCATGTATAGGCCGTACCGAGGCCTGATACAAGGGTGAGCCAATAGGGAATAACCTTTTCTTCCCTGCTCCCTCTCCCTTCATTCCCATCCTGCCAAGCTGCGGCTGCCATCGCATTGTATCTAACCACACTGTGGCAAATCGATACAAGTAGCTAAACAGCTTGCTATACCATACAAAGGTATCTCCGACCGAACGGTTAGGCAAGACTACGGCGCCTGGGTAAACATCCCGTTTACCAAACAAGACGTCGAGAGTTTCACTTAACCATTCCCCTCCTGCAGCCAAAGTGTTAGCGGCTGTAGCATCCACCGATAATGTGTGGAAGAGGGTAAGCTTTCTATGTGGATAGGACGTATCAACACCTTTTGCATCTTTTAAAGGAAATATATAAGAATGAATAATATTGTGTTGGGTCCTGAGGATCAGGATGGCCGAAGATCAAAACCTAAATGTGCCAGGGGTTGATCATCGAAGCCAGGGACGATGAAGGAATTTGAGCGCTGATGTAGCTAACAGCCACCTTCATAGTCGATTCATTAGGGTCGTCACCTTCTACCCGGAAGTATCCACCGTTTTCTTTGTCTGTTAAGCCTCACAGCTATGGGACTTCCTAAAGAAAACTGCAATCGTAGTTTATCAACCACTCACAAGACCACCGAGATCTTCGGCTTAGCTCCCAAAGGTAATCCACCCGGCCCTTGCCCAACCTATACAAGGGGAGCGGAAGATAACGAAAGGGAGACAAAGTCCTAACTAAATCATAACACAAGAACCTCCGTCTATATCATAACACAAGCTACCCATTCAGTCGAGTCGATCCGATTCGTTCTTATCTATAGATAACGCAAGAGATAACTTATGACTTCGCGGATGGAGAGGGATTCGAACCCCCGGTATTCCTATCAATACTTCGGTTTTCAAGACCGACTCTTTCAACCGCTCAGACATCCATCCTCTTCGCGCTTCGCTCGCCCTATCTATACGCGCGCTGGCAGGTAGGGGCTTATCTATGTGATTCGCTACGCTTGCTTGCGCATATCGGCGGACTCTATTGCCTGCCGGTTAGCGAAACTTTTCCGGTAGTACGAATCGCTACGGTTCGCTTGTTTCTATATGATAATATGCACCTTGGTTGCTGCGCTCCCCGCGGGTAATATAAAGAGAGTGAAGAACGAATGATCCTCCAAACAAAAAGAGTGATTGAGCCCGACTCAAGCGAGTGAGTGAAAGGCGTGGCAAGAGAGCGAGTTCGACTCGCGAACGATCGGCAAGTGAAGGACCGATCCTTTTGCGCCAGTACTGTTGCGAGACTTGTACTTGGCGGCTCACGAGCAACATATAGACTAAGGTTGCCCATCACTCCCCCGCTCTTTTTTGAAGTGAAGGCCTTTTCTATTCTCTTTCTAGTATGGTTCCTCCATAAGAACACTGAACGCCCAGCTTCGCAGAGCAGCTCTCTCCCCAACCCACAGCATAGTGCGGAATCTGGATCGTTTCATTGAGCACCATTTCTTTTAGATATAAAGGTGTTCTGACTCTATTGGATCAAGTCATAACCTACGCCTTAGTATACTATACTACTATGGAGAGACCAAGCTCTATTTCAGAGATTGGACTCTCTTTACTTTGATTAGCCCCTACTGGCGTAGTATGAGTTCTACGTTAGTAAACGAAGAATTGGGTGATATCAAACTCTATGTCCAAAAGTGGAGCACCATTATCTGATCAAGCTAAAGAAAGACTTCAGGCCAAATTAGATATGAAGGAAAGGTTGAAACGACAAGAAGAGCGCTTAGTGAGGAGACAGCACCGGAGGGAGGAAATTCTCGCGAATAAGGTAGTTTACTTGCTTAGTGCTTGCCCTAAGGGGATCCCCCTTTTCGCTATGTAGGTTCAGCTACCCGGCCCTCTCATTCCTTCCAAATCTAAGGGTTGAGGACCTCTTCATACGAATCTTTCTATTTCCTCTTAATGCTTCGAGCCACTGTCTCTTGAAGCCTTTGTAGCTGTTCCTGGACTTTGGATAGGTTCACCAAGTGGATTTTGAAAGAAAGGTTGTTGGCAAAAGCCCGGGTTAGGTGTGAAAGGTATTCGGTTGCCACCAGCTCTTAAGCACACCCATTGGCAGGATCGAAAGACTTTCGGTTTTGTGGACGTGTCCATAACTTTATCATGGATCTAATTTGGATGAATACACGGGAAGCCCAGAGACCTCATTTGGCATTGTGCGGCTTCCTTAGTGCAAGCACTAAGTAAGCAAGCTACCTCTCCCTATGGTCGAGCAAGTAAACTACCTTAATTGCACTAGCGCACTCAGGTGAGCAGCAAGCCGTTGGTTAAACCAATAGGGGCTCCGGCAGAAGGTACCACCAGACACCCAATCCCAGCAGAAGACATGTTAGTAGGGCGAATCGGCTGTCTTTGACGTAGGCGAAGGCCATTGCCTCTGATAAGCCGAGTGTCCTTGTACGACTACTTTGTCTTGCGGCGTAATCCAATAACGCGATCCAGGGGGTGGCTTTGTTGCCTCTATTTTGATCTATTGCCGAAGCAAAATGAAAGGGCAACTGGCCGATCCCGGTGGCAAGCGGTTTCCATAAGGATAATGGTTGGAGTTCCACTTTTTTTAGCGAGATCTGTCTTTCCAAGTTTGAATTTTTGTTAATTTCTTCTAGCGGGTTGATCCATTGTCGCGATAGATGACTACCGGAAATCCCTGCCTTGATCGTTTTCGGAAAGCGCCTTCTCCGGGGCGAGAGGGGGCGTGGAACTACTACTACGATTCTCATTATTCTCATTTCGCTTTCTACTAAAAAGAGGAACACGGAAAAAAAGGTTAAAAAAAAGTGCAAAGAGGCGATTCATGACTCCAGCATAAAAAACAGCACATTAATCCCGGAGCTGTGGATGATTGAGACAGCTCTAAGATCTTGTTCGTAGTTTCCGTTTAAAAAGTTGTACTCATTGGTTTCGCTGAGAAATGTTTGGGAGAAGGATAGCGCACCATTAGTTGAACCATGTCTCTCGGATCTCTCGGAAAGCCTTTGGGTTGTGGGGGCTATTGTTTCCTTGAGGCATGGTTTGAGCCCTGGTGCGGAGCTCGGTAGTAGTCTGACTTCGGGAAGAAAACGGTCGGAAAGCACTCAGCTAAAAGCATGACAGCAATCCCAGCCCGCAACGGAAAGAAAAGCAGTCCCTACTGCCGCGTCAAGCTAGGCCTGAAACCCCCCCAAAAGAGAAAAGGAAAGCGCTGTTAACAGCAGGAAGAGCAGTCCGTACCGCAAGCAGTACCATAAGCGGTACCGCAAGCCGTACGTTCAGCAATTATTATACGCAAAAAACTGATAACGCAAGAAACGATTGCTTAATTACGATGAATATAGTCCCTAAAGACGAGACGGAGTCCCCCAGGACAGCTTTCTTTATAGAAGATGCCAGCGTTATAGAAGATGCTACTAGCGCATTGTACTGGCCGTAGGGGACTCAAGCCCTCGTCGATTGAGAGGAATAAGCCCCTCGCCTCACTCGTCAACTGTTATCATGACCTCTCGATTCTCCCCGGATTGGAGGATCACCTTTGACCTGCCCGACATGCTGTTGACTTGGAGAAAAATTCTCCGGCCGTACCTTCTGTGGTCGTTACGCTTGGTCGGCCGGGACCAAAGAAAAGTATAAGCTTCTACCGTGTAGAAGGCATTATAACTAAAGTACGCGACCTCAAAAATCAACATCTACATTTCGTCGCTACCCTTTCAGTCCTTTCAATGTTCATCTTCCCGCGTGAGGGTGATCAGCGCTCTCGTTCACGAAGCCAACCGAGTTGCTCATGGGAAGGAGCATGTGGGGGAGAAGGACCTTTATTCGTCTCTTCGAACGGAGCCCGGGTTGAATCCGCCCCCAGGTTTACTTTTTTTACTATGTATGACCTTCTCATCAACAGACGTTTCCCGAATAACCATTCATTTAATGAAAAACCTGCGCTTGTTAGCAGCTGAATCACTCTCTCCTCTCGCAGCGGGCCTCTTTTCTTTCCCCCGCTGGCATGAAGAAAGGGCCCATTTCACTAGCTCTTCTTCTTGCGAGAATAAATAGAGGGCTAAATAGCGCCTTTGAATGAGTAGATCTTCCCGCCCCCGTGCCCCCCTTTACTCAATGCTCTTGAGGTCCGAAAAGAAGACTGAGTGGACAGGGGGCAGGGAAGTTAAGTTACAGAAATGGTAGTCGTGGACTGGTACCGCGGTACTGCCTACTTTGGTTACTCCTTATTGTGATCCCTCACTCTGGGCTAAGAGAGTCTCTTAAGTGCTAGCGTAGCGGGAGAGCAAATAGCAATGAACCTTATCTAAAGTATTAGTTCCCTCCTACCTACAGCTCTCTATGCGAGGAAAAGGGTATAGGCGGATTGACGCATCTGAGCAGGCAGGGAATACACTTAGTGCTTGGAATATGAATGCTATGAGGCTTGGGCGAGAGAACAGGTCCAGGAGGCCTAGATATTGCATCATGTGAAAGCAGCGCTAAAAGACCAATAAGAGCTGTAAACAAGTGAGATAGGCACGGAGGGGGGCATTCTGGGGATGTCTTTCATCAGCCAGCACCTTCAACAGCCAGTGGGACAGATGCCGACACAAAGAATATTCCAGATTCAAGATAGGGTACGACCGATGACCAGGCAGGGCGGGATGAAGCAAGCAGCAAGGGATTGGCTTGGCTGAATAGAACAGATGCGACCGGTAATGGGATATTGAATGGAAAGAACGAAAGCGACGTACGTACTGGATTGACCGGCGTGTGCCAACTACTCTACTTCCCTATTTCTTGCCTTTTCACCTCCCCGTGCACTCTTTCCCCCAATTCCCCGATAGAGAAGAAAGAGATAAGCAATGACCGGACTAGACCAATGAAAGCGGACCAAGGTTTTTATGCGTTAGCCAAGCGCGCCCATTACAGCGCCTCTATTACAGAAGCGAAAGGGACGCGCCCTATTGACCAGCCGAAGAGCATCCTTATAAAAGAATGAATGGGAAGCAGGTATTATTATCGCTTAGCGCTTGTGCTAAGGAACGGTCTATATTGCTAGAGTTATCTTTACTTCACCCCCCGCGTACTCCTCTATTCTTATATTTGAATTCCGTCTCTAAGCTTCCCCTTTAGTGCCCGCCGAGACTTATTTCCTCTCGACTATAGTTGAATGGAAGTTTCATTTCCTAAGTCTAATAAAATTTCTTTTATGGAGTCCCCATAGTGCGTGCATTCCCCTACATAGTCTGTAGAATAATTTCTCACTAAGAAGGGTTACAATATAATATATATAAGAGAATTCCAGATTGAAGATCTCTTGATCCCATATACGATCCAGTTCTACATCTTAGCGCTGAAGTAATGAATAGAAATTGAGCTTCACTTCGCGAGTCGGGAATGGCATCATTTATTAAAAAGTGCTAGCGTTGACAAGAGATGAGCTAAAGAGGTGGCCGGGCAGTTGACCAGACCCTATCACATACAGACAGCAAGCAAGAGCTGTGCCGGCTTATCCGGAAAATTTCATTATTGTCAAAAAAAATGCTACTACCTCTTTGCTAAGCACAGGAATGCTTGATCGAGAAAAGCAAGCAAAGAAGCAGCAGGATGCGGAATATGAAGGGGCTAGGGGTAGAGCCAATAACCAATTGAAGAGTTACAGACTACAGTATAAAGCCCTCAATCATGCTCTTGCCAGTGACATAGATTGTATATACTCTCGCCGATTAAGGCAAATTCTGCGCTCCACGAAAAAACATAGGGAGTCCTTCCTCCTGGACTTAAGGAAGGCAAAACAAAAAAGTGCCCCTATGACTCTGGTTCTAGTGAAAGCGATGAAAGTATAGCTGTGCTCCAGTTTTTCGGGTAAAGGTTATACGGTGAAGAGCCCAGCCCGGTCAAGGCGACCTTATTAAAGGAGAACATTAGGGACATAAAAGCCTATGGTAATCTCGTCCTTAGTTGCCGAATCTAATGGAGGTTTCAATCCGACGCCGTAATTTGAAGGTAAAACGGGGGAAATGATGGATGGGAACTCCTACTCTGACTATTGTTGCGATCTCTAAGCGGGATTTTCAGTCATCTATCCCTTTTCTTTCCTGAAGAACGAGTGGATGTTTTGAACGAGTGTTGAGCGAGTGAAGTGCCCCATAAGCTATAAGGGTGAGCTATATGTTTAAATTCCGTGAGCAGCGATTGAACTGAACGTTCCAAGTGCATTCAGCAGGAATCGAACCTACGAATTTTCGCCCCGGCTGGGCGCTTTAACCATTCAGCCATGGATGCACAAAGACTCGGCGAGTGAACTAGGTTTTGGTATTCCTTCTCGAGCTTCTATTTCTTCCGTTAAAGGAGATTCGAGAAAAGATGGAATAGGAAGACGTGTTTCCAGAACAAACAAGATACGGGTTGAGAAGGGGGAGTTAGCAAAGTTAGACAAGATTGGAATGGGCATAGGAACATGTATTGATGTACCAGATCGGCTAATGCTCCCAGGTTGATGCGATGTATTCCACCAATTGACTGAAGACTTGATTATTGGTATATCGATCGGTCCAGCACGGATTGAAATAGAAGCCGGTTCGACAGGAAGCTTTTGAAAACGCAGTGCACCCAGGTAAATAAGGAACGAGATGAATACAGAGGTTAAACGAGCATCCCACACCCAAAAGGTGCCCCACATAGGTCTTCCCCGAAACCCCCCAGTAACTAAGGTTAACAACGTAAAAAAAGCACCAATTTCTGTACCGGTTCCGGAAGAGCGAAGAAAAAGGGGATGTTTTGTTAATAGGAAAAGGAAAGTGTTTATAGCCGTAGCGATATAAACAAGAATACTCATCCGAGCCGCAGGAACATGTACATACGGAATACGAGAATTTCCACCTTGTTGAAGATCTAGTGGTGCTACCCGAAGACTTAAATGAATAGCCATCGCTGTTAAGAACACCCGAGATCCAATGATAATTTGCGCGTAGCTTCTGGTCTTTGACATCAAAAAATAAGGTTGTAATAACGAAACGGACATGTGAGAATTTGGTCCTAGCTAGTGGAACAAGAAAGACATGGATCTATATTCAATACGCAATCAAAGGATTTCTCCTGCTTTGTTTTCGCTCCGCTCGTGCGCGGCACTCCTTGCTCGCGGAGCGGCATACCGAAAAAAGAAAGGTTTTGGAAGAAAAAAGAGTAGATTCCCTTTTGTGACCAAGAGCCCATCCTTGATCCAAGCCGAGTTTTGCATTCCTTAGCTTGGTGCAAAGGGCTTCTCGCGGGTCCCTAGCCCATCTCGAATACGACGCGGTAGGGTACTCGTGACCCTGCTGGTGGCTGCCACTGCCTCACTCTTAAATGCCGCCAGCTCTGTCTTCCTACTTAAGGCATCCGCGACCTGGTTGGTCCGTCCAAGCTTATACTCTAGCACCATATCAATCAAACTTGGCAAGTTTGTCTTGCTTGCCATCGTCCCGGCGCGAGTTTTTTCTGGGCCAGGAAGTCACTCGTCGCCACATTATCCGTCTTGACCACAAATCGTGACCCGCCTCCGCGTTCTCAAGTAGTGCACTATTGCCTTCTCTTGGACCACGCCTTTCGGTCTCATTGAGCTTTCGGCTCTCATATGCTACTGGGTTACCTTATTATACTAGCACACCGCCTATGGCATAGTCTGACGCATCGGTGTGTACTTCAAATGGCTTAGTGTGATCTGGCAACTGCAATACGGGGTCATCAATCAATGCCTGCTTTAGGTCCTCAAAAGCTCTTTGACACTCTTCCGATCAGTGCAGTGCCATGATCGGTCCGTACGTCCTTCTTTAGGATATTTTTTAGTTGAGCAGCCCTATTCGAGTAACTTACGATGAATCTTCGGTAATAGTTCACGAGCCCTAAAAAAGATCTTAGCTCACTCACCTTGGTAGGTGCTTGCCACTCCTCGATGGCTCTGATGCCCATCCAATGCCCTAGGAATAGGATCTCCGTCTGTCCAAAGGAGCATTTCTCTTTCTTTACATAGAGGTGATTCTTCCTTAATACCTTAAAAACGGTCCGGAGGTGGCTAACGTGGTAGTTTAACGGATAGCTATAGCCCACGATCAAAGTATACTACCAGTCGTCTAAGTACGGGTGGAATAGCTCATTGTGGAGGGTGCAGAGCGTGGCAGGGGCATTGGTGAGTCCAAAAGGCATAACCAAATAAAACGCCCCTTTATTAGTAAGGTTGCTTGCTTGTCACACAGGTCGTCTTTGGCTCGTCTCCTTCCGCGATACGCATTTGGTA